TTCTTGAAATAAACAACTCGCACACACTCCCTTTCCAAAAAAGATTAATACACCAATCACTACACTTAGATTTATTAGATTTGTTGCTAAAATATCGGTATTCAACCCGAAACTTCCAGCGAATGGCCAGTGGCCCAAGTAAAGGAAAGAATCGGTTACATTTTTCATATGATCTCCTCTTAGACTAAAAAGAATCGAACAAAGTCCTTTTAATTATTTCCCAACCCTTTTCTAAAAAAAATGAAAAAACTATAAACTCTAAAGATGAAAATTTAATTTATTGATTTCTACTTTTCGCTCGTGTGTTGCCCCAAAATACCTTTCTTTACTTTGCTACTAACGGGAAGGACGAAAGCGAGTCGATATGCTAATTACTCAGCCTCAAATCCGTCCTTCCCGTCGAGTTGAGTATTTTCTCAACGAATAAGATCAGAAATTGTAATAGTAAACTCGTAATATAATTCGAAAAAACAAGCGACATTCAAGCAAATCAAATATGAAAAGCCGAATTTTTATTATTTTATTTCTATACTTAGGATTAAACAAAAGGATTCGCAAATAAAAGTGCTAATGCTACAACTAGTCCATAAATTGTTAAAGCTTCCATAAAAGCTAAACTAAGTAATAAAGTACCTCGGATTTTTCCTTCCGCCTCAGGTTGTCTCGCGATACCTTCGACAGCTTGGCCTGCAGCTGTACCTTGACCAACTCCTGGTCCAATAGAAGCAAGCCCTACTGCCAATCCAGCAGCAATAACGGAAGCGGCAGAAATAAGTGGATTCATGATAAATTCCTCGTCCCACAAAAAATAAATAGTTAATGATACAATCAACGACTGAATTCTAACTTAATTAGTTCATCGCTAAGTTGCATCGCGAAGAAGTAATTAAAAATTTTGAATTGAAGTATGATTTAATAATTTTTTTTTTTTTTTTCTTGATTTTTTAGTGCAGCCAAGTCAGTTTTCAATTCAAAGGAATAGCCGATAACGAAGGACTTATAGTGGAATACTCAGAAAAATTCACAATAAAATATTCAGTTAAATTCGACATATCCTTTAGACATATGCTTTATATATATAATGAATTAATGTCTTTATATATATAATGAATTAATGTATAATATCACATATACATACATGTCTTTTTTTGATAATGTAAACCAATTATTAATATCCAATATTAATATTTACTCAGATTAACTCAAAAAAGTTATATTCTCCATAGTGGCTTTATAATCATAAAAGCACATTTTTTTTTATTATTTTATTATATATATATATCCCTTTAGAAATTTTATTATCTTCTCTGATAATAGTTTTTGTACATTATTCTTCACCTTTTTTTATCATTATCCTACCACACTACAGTCTCACTAAACAAATTAGTTATCCTAAATCATTTGTTGGAAATCCTATGTTCATGACAATTTATTAAACATTCTATTTAATATTTTAGTAAATTTTAGTCCTAAATAGTTCGCTCAAAACTTTTGATTCTGATTAGGATTCCTAATAAAAAATCGTTTAAGTAGGATTAACCGAACAATAGCAATAAAATGAATATAACCTATATTGAGTGTAGATAGGTAGGATACAGTACCAAAGATTTCTTTAAATAAAAAGATCTTTTTTTATAGTTCCCTTTTTACAATTATCCACTATCATATCTTAATCCGTTTTGATAGTATCAGCTATCATATCATATATATATATAGCGCATTTTTTTTTTTTTTTATAAAGTTCGAGCAGGTATTACATGTGGATAAAACAAATAAAAATAAGATTTAAAAAACTACTCAATGATGACCCTCCATAGATTCCCCTATATAAGCCGCGGCTAAAGTTGTAAAAATAAGAGCTTGGATACCGCTTGTAAATAATCCAAGAAACATAACAGGTATAGGAACTACTAAAGGTACTAAAGAAACAAGAACGACAACTACTAATTCATCAGCTAATATATTACCAAAAAGTCGAAAACTAAGTGATAATGGTTTTGTGAAATCTTCTAAGATATTAATGGGTAAGAGGATTGGAGTTGGTTGAATGTATTTTCCAAAGTAACCTAATCCTTTTTTACTAATACCCGCATAGAAATATGACACGGACGTAAGTAAAGCCAATGCAACAGTTGTATTTATATCATTCGTTGGTGCGGCTAACTCCCCATGAGGTAATTCTATTATTTTCCAAGGTAAAAGAGCACCTGACCAATTAGAAACAAAAATAAATAGGAACATAGTTCCAATAAAAGGAACCCAAGGACCATATTCTTCTCCAATTTGGGTTTTGCTCACATCTCGAATGAATTCAAGGACATATTCGAAGAAATTCTGACCCCCTGTTGGAATGGTTTGTGGGTTACGAGCAGCTATACTAGCTGCACCTAATAAGATAGCAATTACAACCCACGAAGTAATAAGTACTTGTCCATGGACTTGGAAATCACCTATTTTCCAATAAAAATGTTGGCCTACTTCCACACCAGATATTTCATAAAATCCCTTTAGTGTGTTGATAGAACATGATAGAATATTCATATTACCCTCTGAATAAATATAACTTTAAACAAAATTATTTTGATTCAATCATCGCTTTCTCACCCTGTATACTTAAAAATAACTTTTTTAATACCAAATTAGTATTATTATATAATATAAATATACCTATCAATTGTTATCTACGTTTTTCTAGTTTATAGTATAGTAAAGTAACCGATTTCATAATTTTTAGAATTATTAAATAAAGTAATAAATTTCTCTTATTATTAATCAAGGATTTAATATATAGCTAGACCGCCCTTCCAAAATTGCGAATACCAATTTGTTAAGTATTAAACGTATTGAGGCTATAGCATCATCATTCGCAGGAATCGAAATATCTGCGATATCTGGATCACAATTTGTATCGATTAAACAAATCGTTGGAATTCCTAAAGTGATACACTCTCGAATAGCTGTATATTCTTCATGTTGATCAACAATGATCACAATATCTGGTAATCCAGTCATATATTTAATTCCACCCAGATATGTTTGCAAATGAAATAATTGTCTTTTTAACATAGCTGCATCTCGTTTTGGAAGACGATTGAGTCCACCCGTTTTTTGTTCGGCTCTCAAGTCCCTGAACTTCTGAAGTCTAGTTTCTGTAGTAGACCAATTTGTTAACATACCACCTAGCCATTTTTTATTAACATAATGACAACGAGCCCTTATTGAAGCCCGTGCTACTAAATCAGCTGCTTTTGGTTTTGTCCCAACAATTAAAAATTGTTTTCCCCTACTGGCGGCATCAAAAACTAAATCACAAGCTTCGGATAAAAAACGAGCAGTTTTTGTAAGATTTATAATATGAATACCTTTACGCTTTGCAGAAATATAGGGTGACATTCTCGGATTCCATTTTCTAGTACCATGGCCAAAATGAACTCCTGCCTCCAGCATCTCTTCCAAATTTATGTTCCAATATCTTCGTGTCATTTATCCCCACAAACCAACCCCTTTTGAAAAAAAAAAAGAGACAAGGTATTTTAAAATTCATAAAAAATTGTTCCAATGGAACCTTCTTTGCAAACGCGGCTTGGCTAAAGTCCAATCCATTCTTTTCTATTAAATTTTTATTATTATTAGTACTATTTCCAAATCAAATGATCGACCTAAATACATAAGGGTACGATTAAAAAAATGAATCCACTTGCAGGAATCATTAAATTTTCGAAATAATTTTATTATTATTCCTATGTATCATGGAAACTTTTTTAAATGGAAGACGAAACTAATTTACGATGATGGAACAAAATATCTCTCAGTTCCCCTTCAAATATATATTTTTTTTTGGTTTCAAAAGGAATATTCCTAGGTTGCCTTGACGAGTGAACGAATCCTTTTAGTCCGGTACCAACGGGTATCATACCTCCCAGAACAACATTCTCTTTCAGTCCTTTCAACCAATCGATACGACCCCGAAGAGCAGCTTTTGCTAAAACTCGAGCTGTTTCTTGAAAACTAGCTTCAGATATGAAACTTTGAGTATTCAGCGAGGCTCTTGTTATTCCCAATAAGATGGCTCGATAACAGATTCCATCTTCTAAAGCACGACCTGATCGTTCTGCTCGCAACAAACTAATTAGTTCTCCTGGTAAAAAAACATTAGACATTCCATCTTCTGAAACCATTACTTTTGATGTTATTTGACGTACAATAATTTCAATATGCCTATTATGAATCTGCACCCCCTGCGATCGATAAACCTTTTGAATCTTATTAACTAAAGAGATACGACTTTGCGCTATAGTTAGTTCAGCACCAATCAAGAATCCCCACTGAATTCCAAGAATTCTTGTTATAGATTCGTTCCATCTCTCAATCCTCTTTTCTAAATTCATCGATATTGAATCAATCGAACGCACTTCTAACACTTGTTCTACTTTTGGAAGACCTTGAGTTATATCACCAGATCTCGATTTTTCATATATAAATGTAACTAATGTATCTCGTTCGTAAAGGAGTTCCCCATAATGTCCATGAACAGTTGTTCCTGGAGTAGCCAAATAAGGCTTAGCTGATCGAATAACGACCGAGTCAATTTGAACAATCAACGCTTGCCCAGATTTTAAATATGGTCTATTTTTAGCTATACATACATTTTCACAAATAAACTGTCCAAGACTAATTATTGTAGAGGATTCGTCACAATAATTTTTATGTATGAAATACCAATTCAAATGAAATGGATTTAAAATGATGGTATTAGATGGATCTGGATTGAAACTATTACCATTTTCATCAATTAAGTAATATTTAATTACTGGAAAAGTATGTTTTAAATTGTCAAGTTGTAAATAATTATTTATTAAGAGCGGATTATGAGTTATTAAATTTACAAATAAATTTATTTCCAAGGATGTTCCTAAAGGACCCAACAACTGCTTTATTGTAATTAAGTGCTCGTTTTTAATTGAGTCTTTTTTGTGATATTTTACATTGTTAAATAAATCCATTCGAAAACAGTTGGATGATGATAAAATTATAAAAGATTGACATTCTTTGTTTCTATTGAATAATGTTCGAATAGTTCCTGGATTTTGGTTACTGGATTGTTGAATACTTTCCTTAGAATAACTTAAAAAAAATGGATTAATATGGGTGGGATCTGAGCCAGTTTCACAAATTAATCTTAAATTCGATGGATCATTCCTTTTACAGGTATAGTACATAGGGGATTTATTAAAGTTTATTTTTAGAAAATATCGCAATAACCCTTTTGTCCTGATTTCCATAAAGGAAGCACTAGCCTCTTGTCTAGAAGAACTTTTTTTCTCTTGGTCCCAATTCAAAACTAAGCAAGTACGAACTAATTGAATTCTTGTATCAGAAATTCCCCGAATTGGTTTACCATTGCCATAAAGAATAAAATTGACAACTTGAAGTTGCACATTGTCCCTTTCTTGAAATTGAAACATATCCGCGGGAAAAAGTGTTGATAAATTTATACCATCACCTATTTCATAGGTGACTACAGGTCGAACCAAAACAAAATACTTTTTCTTTATAGGTGTGATACGTTGAACATAGATCCAATTTTTTTTCGATTCGTGAGATTTTTTTTTTTGTGTTCTTGGTGGTATCAAGATGCCACTGTGTCGGGATATCTTATCTGTTTCTCCAGGAAAGTGTATATCTCCAGAAAATATTTTAAGTTCAATTCTTTTTTTTTTTCTCTCGAATCGAACCAACCCGCCTACTCTGCTTCTTGTATTTAAAGTAATTGGTGTATCTACTCCAATGATACTATTGTTCCGTACCATTATATAAGAAGAACCAGAAAAAATATGCACTTCCTCGGGAATGAAAAAGAATCGATCAACTTTCATTTGATATTTGCGTCTAAATTCCTTGACTCCTCGATATTCAACCAAATCCTCATTTTTAACACTTGAATGAACTTCTATAGTGCCATATTTAGTAATTCCAGAACTTTTTTGTTCGTATCGAAGATCATCAAAATAAGCAAGAATACTATTTCCACGGAAAATGCCAGTTATAGGTATTTCAACTACAATACCCGAAGGGTCATTTTCGCGTTCATGAATTGATTGTAGTGGAATAATGAATCCATTTTTTCGTTTTTTTGCCAATAAAGCGTAATTTTCGTGAAAAATGGCAGGATACATAATATTAGAATCGCCAGTAACTATGACTCTATTAAGGTCAAAAATATTATCTTTGAGTTCGTGTTTACCATAAAAATCAGAACTAAACAATTTGTGTCTCACTTGAGCATCAGTTATTGAACGATTATGAATATATATTTTTTTACGGGAAAAAGAACATGTGTTCATTTGATCTTGATCTTTGTATAGCGAAAAAGCGGGTATGCTGGATCTACACGGTACCCCCGATAATATCCATAAATGACTTGTTTTGGGTAATAGATGAACATTACCATATGTAAATTCAGGTGCATGATAGACATCAGTACTCCAATGCAATTCTCCTTCTGAGTCCGAATAAATATGTTTTCGAACTTTCTCTTTAAAATTAAAGGTAGCTGTTCCCGCACGAATCTCAGCAATCACTTGTTCTGAGTCAACATATTGCTCATTTTGAACTAAAAGAAAACTTTTAGCTGAAATATTTACATTATGTATAATATCTTCACTCTCAATAGTTACAACCAAATCTATAGAACATAGAAAAGCAGGATGTCCATGACGTGTACGTATTGGGTGAACAAATTCATCATTGAATTTTATTTTTCCATTAGAAGGTGCTCGTACTTGTTCTGCCGTACCCCCGGTGAATACACCACCGGTATGAAAAGTTCTTAAGGTTAATTGAGTACCTGGTTCCCCAATAGATTGACCTGCAATAATACCTACAGCTTCCCCCAATTCGACTAGGTCGCCATGAGTGGGACTCCGACCATAACATAATCGACAGATCCAAGATGCACTTCTACATGTAAAGGGAGTTCTAATATATATAGGTTCCACTTGAAATGTTATAAATCGATTGACAAGTCCAATCCCAATATCTTGATTTCTAGTAGCAATACAGCGCGAACCTATATATATATTATCTGCCAATACACGTCCCATTAATGTTTGACGAAAAAGTCGTTCGTGTATCATACCATTTTGATGACTCACAGAAATACCTTGTACAGTACCACAATCTGTTCGACGTACAACAATATGTTGAACTACTTCAACAAGTCTACGCGTAAGATATCCAGCATCTGATGTTCGTACAGCAGTATCCACAACTCCTTTCCTTGCTCCGTAACACGAAATAATATATTCGGTTAAAGAAAGTCCTTCTCGTAAATTGCTTTGAATGGGTAAATCAATCATTTGTCCTTGGGGATCCGACATTAATCCTCTCATACCAACTAATTGATGTACCTGAGATGCATTTCCTCGAGCTCCTGAAAAAGACATTATATGTACTGGATTAAACGGATCAGTCATCCTAAAATTCGGATTCATTTCTTGGCGCAAATATTCACTTGTAGCATACCATATTTCAATTGATTGACGTAATTTTTCTACTGCATGTACATTCCCATAATGGTGATGTTGTTCCAAAATAAAACTTTGTTGTTCAGCATCTTGAACTAGCCATCCCTTAGATGGTATTGTTAAAAGATCATCTATTCCTAATGAAATCGATGTAGCAGTGGCCTGCTGAAAACCTAAAGTCTTTACTTGATCCAAAATATGTGATGTATATGCCATTCCAAAGTGATCGATTAATCTACTAATAAGCCCTTTCATGGCAGTTCCATCTATGACTTTATTGTGATAGACCAGATTGGCCCGTTCTGCCATAAGTACCTCCAGATTCCGATGAGTAGGATTCGACAATGGATTTGAGTAAGTGATTAGAAAACTTCCTGTTCTCAATCATGATTCGCGTATAAATTACGTAAGTGAGACCTGACTTCTTAATGGTATCATAGAATTACATAGTTTACGTATGCTTAAGTAACATCTGATTAGGCATCATATCATAGGAGCACGCCCTAAAAAACCCTTGTATGGCTTCTTCTATTTCTCGATAAAGAGAAATATGACCAACAGTGGTTCGAATATATATATAAATAATTTCGTTTTTGATACTTCTAACAAGTAGATAGTGCGCATAAATTTCATAATAGTTACCTGATGATTCATAGTGAACTTCAATGGGAGTTTCTCTTGAAGCAATAACGCGTTGATCTAGGCGCCACCGAAGCCACAAAGGACTATCTAAATTTATTAGTTTTTGTCGATAAGCTCCAATTGCATCATAGAAATTACAAAAAAATGGTTCAGTCGTATACGAATAGATATTATTGCCATTTACTTCATTTTTATCATCTTGTCCATTACATCGATTATATCTATTTACCCAAATACCTCGACGAATACCACTCGTTAATACATACAATCCAATAAGCATATCTTGAGTTGGTATGGAAATAGGATCGCCAATAGAAGGAGACAACAAATTCATATGTGAAAACATAAGGAAACGAGCCTCCGCTTGAGCCTCCAAAGATAAGGGTACATGAACAGCCATTTGATCCCCATCAAAATCGGCATTGAATCCTTTACAAACTAATGGATGTAAACAAATAGCACGACCGTCCACTAAAATAGGTTGGAATGCCTGTATGCCTAATCTATGTAAAGTGGGTGCTCTATTCAACAATACAGGATGACCCTGCATAACTTCCTGAAGTATTTCCCAGATAATAGGTTCTTTTTCACGAATTTTGCTCTTAGCCACTCCTATATTCGAAGCAATATGTTTTCGAATTAGACCACGAATTACAAATGGTTGAAAAAGTTCTATTGCTATTTCCCGAGGCAATCCACATCGATGTAATGAAAGCGAAGGGCCCACAACAATGACAGAACGCCCTGAATAATCGACTCGTTTACCAAGCAACGTTTCACGAAACCTTCCCTCTTTTCCCTCAATTACATCCGAAAACGACTTGTAAACTTTATTATGACCATCTCTCATTGGTTGCCCGCGAATTCCATTATCAAGAAGTGTATCGACGGCCTCTTGTACCAATTTTTCTTGACACATTACTAATTCTCCTGGCGTAGATCTACTGGTTGTTAATAGATCAGTAAGAGTATTGTTACGATAGATGACTCTTCTATAAAGTTCATTAATATCCGAACTCATTAGTTTACCCCCATCAATCTGAATGATTGGTCTCAACTCGGGAGGAAGAACCGGTAACAAACGCAAAACCATCCATTCTGGATGTATATTTGTTCGAATTAAATTCTTAGCTACTTCCATACGTCGAACCAAAAAATCCCTTCTTCTTCCAATTTTTCGATCTTCCCATTCATTTCCGGTGGGTCCTTCTTCCCCTAATTCTTTCCATTCTACTAAGGAAGAATCTAGAATAGATTGTAAATCTAGCTCCGCTAATTGGTCTCGAATAGCGCTTGCTCCAGTAGAAATTTCTCGATTTCGAAATGTATCGAAACCTTGGGTAGTAAAAAAAAGTGGGATGCTGTATTTCCAGGATTGGATTTCATATTCGAATGAACCTCGTAATCGTAAGAAAGTTGGTTTTTTAGCTATGGGCCTAGCAAAAGAAAAATTTGGATAGGATCCTTAATAATGTAAGGTCGCCCCCCCTTAAAAATCGGACGTGAAAGTTTGCTTTCATCCGGCTTAAGTATAAGTAGTTAAATTAAAAAAAAAAAAAACAAAGAAGTTCGTTCGTTTAAATTTGATAAACACTCTACCCCGTACTCAAGTTTCTAGTGCAGATCAATCAATATTTCATTGATTCCTTCTTCTTTATTATATTTTTCTTTTATTGATATTTTATGAATTTTTTATTGAAATATTAAATTACAATATCAATACACTGTTAAATTCTTGAGTAGTCTACTTCCCTTCAAATAAAAATACCTTTTTAAATAATTTAGTTTTAATTTTTATTTGTTAACTTCTAATTTAGAAGGGATTTACTTGTCTATGTATCGTTCCATTCGATCTTTTAGGTCCCGTTGTTACCTCGACGGTTATGCCACGATGCATTTTTTTTATACATAAAGCCTAGATGCGATAGATAGACTCCTGTAACCATGCCATATTTGTTAATTGCTTACTTGAACCTTTATTCTTAAAAAAAAATGAAAAGACAGTTTCATTTCACAAAGCAAAAACCATTTTTTACGTGGTATAACTAGAAATTACTATTTCTTTATTACGAAATGACCATAGATAAATTCCCCCTTTGGTTTTGGTAGTAATGAATACAACCATAATTCTGAGCTTCATGTTACTCATTTTAAGAGACATGTCAGACTAGGGCATCCCAATTATATTAAACAGGATGACAGTTTCTGAAGTCTGTAAAATTCGAATTTCGATCAAATCACACATCGCAGTATACTAGTCCCTCTAATTCTTTAAGCGGTTTATCTAAAAGATTAGCAATATAACTAGGAAGACGTTTCAAATACCACACATGGGTTACTGGACAAGCCAGTTTGATGTAGCCCATTTGATATCGTCTTATGCGAGAATCAACAAATTCAACTCCGCATTGTTCACAAAATTTAGGGTCCTCGTTTTTATCTCCAATTACTCGAAAATTTCCACAAGCACAAATCCCACTTTTTATAGGACCAAAAATTCTTTCACAAAATAATCCATCTTTTTCAGGCTTATTAGTTTTATAATGAAAAGTATATGGTTTTGTCACCTCGCCAACTACTTCTCCATTAGGCAGGATTTTAGTAGCCCAAGCACTTATTTGTTCAGGAGAAACTAGTCCAATTCGGAGTTGTTGATGTTTATACCGATCAATCATAAAAAAAAAAAAAAAAAATTCTGATTGATTCCGATTAAGCTTCCTTCTTATTAATCTTGAAATCTTTCTCAGATACAAGTACATGATTCAGTTCCAAAGCCAAAGATCGTAATTCTCGAACGAGCAATCGAAAAGATTCTGGAGCATCCTGGGGATTGGATATTGTTCCTCCAACGATCGTAGTACCAAGGACTTCTTGACGAGCTCTAATATGATCAGACTTATACGTAAGCATTTCTTGTAAAATATGAGCAACACCAAATCCCTCTAAAGCCCAAACCTCCATTTCTCCTACCCGTTGTCCACCTTGTTTGGCTCTTCCTCTAAGGGGTTGTTGGGTAACAAGTGCATAATGTCCACTGGAACGTCCATGAATTTTATCATCAACTTGATGAATTAATTTCAAGATATAAGGCTTTCCTATTATAACAGGTTGTTCAAATGGATTCCCTGTTCTTCCATCAAATATTTTGCTTTTTCCCGGGTACTCGGGTTCAAATACCCATGGATTCGCCGTTTGCTTACTGGCTTCGTATAATTCAGAAAAGACCAATTTTCGAGAAGCTTCTGGTTCATATCTCTCATCAAAGGGTGCTATTCTATAATGCCTATCTAGCAAACACCCCGCTAACCCAAGTGAACATTCAAATATTTGACCTACATTCATTCGTGAAGGTACTCCTAATGGGTTGAAGACCATATCAACAGGTCTTCCATCTTGCAAATAGGGCATATCCTGGATAGGCAAAATTTTTGAAATGATACCCTTATTTCCATGCCTTCCCGCTACTTTATCGCCTACTTTGATTTCTCGTTTCTGTAAAATATATACCCGAATTGTTTCGGGGTTATAATTATAACCCCCTTTTTTCTGGCTCCATCGCACATCAATAACTCGACCCCTACCACCCATAGGTAGTTTTAAACAAGTTTCCTTTGAGGTAGATACCTGAATACCAAGAATGGCTCGTAATAATCTATCTTCTGGAGCGTATGCAGATTCTTTCACCATCTGCGGCGTTAATTTACCTACTAAAATATCCCCCGTCTCGACCCACGATCCCAACATTACAATTCCTTTTTTGTCTAAATTTCGAAGTAAATGGGGTTCTAAATGTGGTATTTCATTCGTAATCCTTTCAGGTCCGTGACTTGTCACATGAGTCTGAATTTCATATTTTCGTATGTGAAAAGAGGTATAAATCTCCTCATATACCAAGCGCTCACTAATGAGTACTGCGTCTTCGAAATTGTAGCCTTCCCATGGCATATAAGATACTAATATGTTTTTCCCCAAAGCCAATTCGCCGCCTACTGTAGCAGCACCATCCGCTAAAATTTGACCTTTTTTAATGCATTTACCCCGGTTAACCTGAGAAGTTTGATGTCTACAAGTATTTTTATTGGACCGTTCATACATAGTTAAAGGTATGCTTATAGTATTCCCATTTCCGAATAAAATGATCTTCTCAGTATCGGTATAAATAACTTTTCCTTCTTGTTCCGCTATAGCCAGAGCTCCGGAATCGAGAGCCGCTTGTCGTTCCAACCCAGTTCCAACAATACACTTTTCGGACTGAGAAAGTGGAACTGCTTGACGTTGCATATTAGAACTCATTAAAGCACGATTAGCATCATTATGCTCGATAAAAGGAATGAGGGACGCTCCAATAGAAAAGTATTGGAAGGGAAAAATACTTCGAAGATGAGCCTGTTCCCATGCAATAGTCAGGAATTCTTGTCGATATCGGGCCGGAACAACTTGTTCTTCTTGAATACCCTGATTCACAGACAAAGAATTTCCAGCCGCTATCATATAGTATTCATCTCGACCTGGTGATAAATAAAGCATTTGTCCCTTTGTCGATCTTTCGGAAATTTCGTAAAATGGACTTTCTAAAGATCCCCAATAACCAATCCTCGTATGAATTGCTAACGATCCAATAAGTCCAACGTTGATTCCTTCAGATGTATCAATTGGACAAATACGCCCATAATGACTAGGGTGGATATCCCGTATACGAAAACTAGCCGTTCGACCTGTCAATCCTCCAGGACCCAAATAACTCAATTTTCTACCATGAACTATTTGTGTCAATGGATTAGTTCGATCCAAAACTTGAGATAATGGGTGTAAGCCAAAAAAAGATTCAAAAGTAGTTGTTAATGGAGTTGAAGTTACTAAATTCTGAGGAGTTGGTATCAATTTATGCCTAATTGCTCCACATATAGTTCCTCGAACCAAATTTTCTAATCGAACAAGAGCCAGTCCAAATTGATCTTGTAAAAGATCTGCGACAGAGCGAATACGTTTATTTTTCAAATGGTTCATATCGTCAAGTGTCCCCATTCCAAATTTCATTCCAATCAACTGGTCCGCAGCTGCCAATATGTCTCGCGGTAACAAAAATGTATTGTTCTGAGGTATCTGAAGGTTAAGTCTTTGATTTATATTTCGTCTCCCAATTCTCCCTAATTCACATCTTTGTTGAAAGAATTTTTTTTGTAATTCTTTACATAAGGATTCAGAAAATACTGGATCCCCACCCACACAAGCAAATTGTTGATAAAACTCCAAAATTGCATTTTCTTTTGACCCAATTTTTTTTTTATCCTTCTCAGTAAGAAAAGACAAAAAAATTTCAGGATAGCAAACATTATCGAGAATTTCTCGTAGATTCGAACCCATAGCTGCTGATAGAACTAAAATAGATATTTTTTGTTTCCTACTCACACGAGCCCATAACCTTGCTTTTCTATCAATCTCTAATTCTGATCTTCCTCCCCAATCTGATATTATGGTGCCGGTGTAAACCGAAATTCCGTTATGGTCTAATTCAGACCGGTAATAAATACCCGGGCTTTGCAATACTTGATTGATCACAATTCTGTATATTCCATTTACTATAGAAATTCCCAGTGAATTCATTAAAGGGATATTTCCAATAAAAATTGTTTGTTCTTGAATATCCCTAGCTCTTTTCAAAATTAATCCCGCGGATACATATAATTCCGAAGAATAAGTGAGTGATTCATACACAGCATCTCTCTCCTTTATTAAAGGTTCTACCAATTGATATGTTTCCGCAAATAATTTAAATTCAATTTCTTGATCTGTATCTTCAATTGTTGGAAATTTATAAAGTTCTTCCCTCAAACCCTGATCAATGAACCTACAAAATCCTTCAAATTGTATCTGATTAAACTCAGGTATTGTAGACATTACCTCATTTACATCCTGGAGCATTTTTTATTTCCCATTTAGCAAAAAATCCCATTATTGAACCATTCGGCATCGACTACTATAAGCAGATCTGGCAATGATGTAATTTATATTCTGGGTACTGAATCACATGAAATTTTATCTAACTTCCTATAATAAGTGGAATGTATAAAATACGTATGAACAGAGAAAAAAGATAATTTTTACTAAAATGTTAATTTGCAACAGATCAAAAAGTAATTAATAAAACATTCCTGGAAACAGAATTCTGACACTTAATAACTTTAATTATGTTATGATTATTTTATGTAATTTGTTTTATAATCTGAAAATCTAAAGTAACTCTCTTTAACACCTATTATTATGAAATAATATAGTCCAGTCTGATTAAATAACATAAAAATTAATAAATTCCATATTTGAACTTTAAGATTAAGATAAAAATATAAAAATTCGAAAAATAGCAATTTTTTTATAGCTCGTAACTACAACTACTTTGGTTTTATTTACTTGTTAAAATTTTTGAACAATTAATTTAAAATTTGTGAACTGTGTATAATACATTTGTTTTGTGAATTAAAGTATAGATATCGTCAGGTACTATAATATGAAAGAAATATGTAATGATATCTATATATCTTATATATTGCTGTTCTCGTCAGGACGGAAAGCAAGGTACTATTCTATCACAATTTATGAATTTTAAATTCAAGTCACTCTATTCCAATTCAATGAAAAATTGAATAATAATGATTGATTACTAATGCCCTATAGCTAGTATAAGCATATAAAAATAAGAAACCAGATCCATTTATATTAGCTATTTATATAAAAATTTCGTTAATTATTTGTCTCATGGGGTTTACATATACTCCTAATTAATATTATTATTATTAATGTAATAATTTATATATATATAATATATATATATATTTGTTATATTATTGAGTATTCAATTGATTGAAAACATTGAATATTAAATTATTATTCATTAATTTAATAATAATTTAATTTTCAAAAAATTCAATTTTCATATAATATAGAATTATCTTCTTTAATTTAAGAGTTAAATCCAGAATCGTTCATGAATTCGTAGTCAGCAGCTCAGCCTATAGTTAACGGTTCCACTTTTTTTTTAAGTTTAAATTTTATAACTTAAAATTCACATTTTTAATATTACCTAGAATTCTACATAGAATTAGGCGTGTAAATTTGTGAACATTAAGTAATTTGAGATACTATACAATTAATTAACAAAGCATATTTTTTGAAAAAAAAAAAAAAACAAATAAATAATTTTTTTTTAGGCATATAATTTAATCAAACTAAAACCGAATATAAGATGAAAATACAATAAAAAACTAAATTAAAAAATTAGGAAAAATTGTAAGATCTTTTATATCATTTTGGCGACATGGCCGAGTGGTAAGGCGGGGGACTGCAAATCCTTTTTCCCCAGTTCAAATCCGGGTGTCGCCTGATCAACAAAATATCATAAAAGGAATTTTTGATCTGTAAATATATATATAAATTACTTTTTTATTAGCACAAGAAGAGGAAAGGTAGTGTTGATACTTGTTTGATTATAAAAATTGCAGATAACTAAATTTTAATAAAAATTAGAAATACTTATATTGAAGGTTTAAAACTAGTGTGCAAGTAATAATTCTATTTATTATATAATTTTCTATTATAGTAAATTTAATAGTGTTGATTGATTGGGTCTTGAATTAAATTCTATTACCAACTAGGAATCTTCTTCAATTAGAAAATCATTAATAAAAAAAAATATTTTGACTCTGCGCCATTAATTTAATTATTATTAGTGAAGAAAAATTTATTGATATTAATAAAGATAGGGGACAAAAATCATATGGATATAGTAAGTCTCGCTTGGGCTGCGTTAATGGTAGTCTTTACATTTTCTCTTTCACTTGTAGTATGGGGAAGAAGTGGACTCTAGAAGTCTCACGAAAACTTTTAATTGAGTTAAAAACCAATTTTTATCAATTGTTTTATAGATCGTTCTGCTCTGCAAAGTTTTTTTTTTTTTACTTTTTTTGAACAGACAATAAATCCTGCTGATATAAAATTTATTTGAAATTAATTTATCCTAATTTTCTTTTTCGTTCTATTTTATTTACTATTTTATTTAACTTCAAAAAAAATAAAGTTATATAGAAAATAACGTGAGAAAGAAAGTAATCGGTTGGTTACTTTCAATTTTCGTATGTTATTTTTGAAATGTAATTGATGCTTTATCAATTCATTTAATACGAATATTAGAACCGAGTCAAGCGTTAAAAATTTTTCGTTTGGTTTACTTTATTTTGTGAAATTCGAACCGAAAAAGTTATCATTGAACCGTTGTGAATAGCTCATTTATTATGTTTTCACAGAAGAATAAAAAAAATATATTTTATATAAAAAAGATTTTTCAATTCATAAGCTTAAGAATGACTTTTAGATTAGTTCATATTGATATTGATTGAAAAAAAAAAAAATGAAATGTATGAAAAATGTAATTGGATTATATAAAAATATATCTATATATATAGATGAACATAAAATAATAGTGTATATTGAACACTAGTAAACCTCCCTTTTCTTTTATTTAGTTCAGCTTTATACACTAAAAAATATATATATTACTAACGAATAGTATGGTAGAAAGAAATCTATTTCTTTCTACCATACTATGAATAAAAAACTCCCTCTGAATGTTTTTATTCAATCAGGTAACTCATAAATTTTAATTTAGTTTTAAATTAAAAACTAAAATGAATTAATCATTTTGACTGACTGTTTTTACGTAAATTATAAGAAGAAAAGCAGTAGGAACTAGAATAAAAAGTGCGGTAGCAATAAATGCTAGAATATTTACTTCCATAATCTCAGCGTTTTTTTACTTCGTAATAACAAAACTCGGGATTTAATCCCATAGAGATGATAAATTTTCAACTGGATGAATTACCTCTCGATGCGAGAATATTGAATCGAATAAATATCATGAATAACAATATCTAAGCTATCAAATAAATTCATCATCATCGAATTGAATAGTATAACATAGGAGTATCCTTTATCCATACCGAATTAAAAATAGGATTCACGAGCCAATCAAGAATTCATGAATTTATCAGTCTTTTTTTTTTTTGTATATAAACTATATCGTGGCATGGATTAATTATACAATCATATGATAAAGGATCATTAGAACAACTTCGCTTAGTCACAAATAAAAATAACGAATAAAATAAATGTTAAATGAAAACAAAAAAGAGTTTGATTCAAAACTTTTTTGAATTAATTGGAAGACAAAGAAGTATTATAAATAATATTCTTGATATAAAACTGATATAAAAAAACCACTTAACTTAATAAAATTAAAAATTAAGTAATTAAAGTTTGTTTGTTCGTTAATGGAAAACACCTAGAATAAAAAAAAAAGGTTAAACAAAAAAGTAATTAATTCACTTACTAAGATAACTAAGATAAGATTTGTAGGCTTGTTATTAGATTGATCTTTAGACTATTTTTAGACTTATGTTATAATAGAACAGCTAAATTTTGTTATAATAGAACAACTAAATGTGCAATATTAATTTTAAATAATAATTATTTTATTTGTATTGAAGTTAGACAAAATTGAAACTAAATTAAAAATTTTAATAAAAAAATTTGTACAAAATAAAGTTTTAAAATAAAATACTAAAATATATATTAATATATATATATTTTTTTAATAGTACAACAAACAACAATTTTGTTTTCATATACTCCATATTAGTATATTCTGTGGATGTGGATAAGAGAGGATATAATTCAAAAACAAAAAATACACCAATATCACTCTAAATACTTAATTTAATGGTATACATAAATGTACCAATCAAAAATAGATTTATATTAATTTGTACTATTTGATGTACTGACACTTTCTCGGGTCATAAACGAAACGTAAAAATAAAGCAAACCTAAAATAAGATCCTTACATTGGGAATGAAATAATATTATATGTTTAAACTTAAAAAAATGATAATGATCATTTGACGTTTTACGTCGGGACTGACGGGGCTCGAACCCGAAGCTTCCGCCTTGACAGGGCGGTGCTCTGACCAATTGAACTACAATCCCAGTAAAGAAGGGATATAGCAGAAAATTTTATTTTTCTACCATATCAGGTCAGGTATTTCTGATATACCAAAATCTCATGGTAAATTGGGTAATTCTTGGGCCGAGCTGGATTTGAACCAGCGTAGACATTTTATCAACGAATTTACAGTCCGTCCCCATTAACCGCTCGGGCATCGACCCAGGACGAAGCCATTATAGGCTTCTCTTTTTCTTTCATATTAGTGATACATGATCAACTTCCTTTCGTAGTACCCTACCCCCAGGGGAAGTCGAATCCCCGCTGCCTCCTTGAAAGAGAGATGTCCTGAACCACTAGACGATGGGGGCATCATACTTATATGATATACTTATCCGACTGCCATCACACTATGATCATAGTATCATCAATTTTTTTAAATTGTCAATATATGGGGTATAAATCTGAGGGATTTTTCCGTTCATGATTTCATAGAATTTTATGATTCATTTAAAACCATTCATGATAATCATTATTCATCAATATAAATTAAATCTATATTAATTTCTTGAAATCAATAATAAATAATAAGAAAAAAGCTTGAACAAATAAATTGGAATTGAGAGTCGTCATTTAGGTCCTGATTTGCTTTCAGCAAAGAAAACAAATTTAATTGTCTTTTGTTTTGCCCACTTGAATTAAATGATTTTTTCCCTGTTAACCTAACATATGCTTAGATTAAGCTAGGACATTACAAACAAAAATATAAAACGAGGAATCACTAAATTCAAATTCGTGAAAATTTTTTTCCTAAAATTTGTTTCAATACACAAAGAGACTCAATCATTTCATGATTGAAGGAAATCATTTTAAATTGTGTTGAAGTCCTAGGGATATATGTATTACTTAATTTAATATAAATTTCGTTCTGAAAGGTAGAATGGTAAGACCAATACGCACGTTAACAACAAGAATAGAACTCAATAATAATAAAAACTATGTTGGTCGTTTTGAAACAAATTATTCTATTCAGTGTATCTTACTATGCATTTGCTACGGAAATACATTTAGGGTTACCATTAAATAGCCCTTATTAGTCTACTGGATCTACTTATGTATATAATTGTATATAATATAATGAATAGTAACATATTCACTAAAATTGAATGTCATTTATTCACACCTGAATTCATTTGGGAAGTGCTTTAAATTGGCCCTTTTAACTCAGTGGTAGAGTAACGCCATGGTAAGGCGTAAGTCATCGGTTCAAATCCGATAAAGGGCTTTTGATATTTCTCAAAAAATTCCCGCCATAGTATTCAGATTTGAAGTACAAATATAGAGATTATTCATATTTGTAATACCCCTTTTTTTCTTTTTAATTAACTGTAATTAAAAAGGGAATTAAATAATAATTATTATTTTATTAATAATTTGATTTGAATGAGGAAAAATTCCTCAAGTTAAAGAGAAACATCAGTAAAGTAAATAAAAGTTCTAAAAAAACCTTATAAGCTAAGTTTACCCTGAAATAACTACAAATTAATATTTTTTTAGGTTAGTACAAAAAAATTTTAAGGATAAAAAAGATAAAATAAGTGGACCTGACCCATTGAATCATGCCTATATTCGCTATTCTGATATTAAAATTCGATATACAAGATATGCAATTGAACCAGTTGACCGTTTCTTTATTTTTTTGATATTTTTGGACTACGCAAAAATTTGTCGATATTTCCGATTAAATTTTAATATTCCTAATTCTTATCTAGGAATATAATGTTATTCTGTTAATCTACAGAGAAACAAGTTTCAACATAAGAGTTATTTTAACTATGTTT